TCCCAATTGTACCTATTTTTATGAATGGATTTCTTTGACCTAGATTTTATGGACCCTCTATTTAGAAAGAAATGGATACAATATACCATTTGTATCGTTTTTGTAAAGAAAGAGGGTATCCAATCTTTTAATTTTTTTCTTTCTTTTTTCGAAAACCATATATATCATTATCATCTTTGAGTTATGGCCCTTGGTACACGTCATGATCTAACTCAACTTAGTTGACTATGATTCAAGGGCTCAAAACTAATTGACTCAACAACAAGTTTTTTTGGAAATTCTATTGCAGACTTTTGATTTCATCATAGTTATGCTACGGAATTTGAAAAATCTTATTTATTCTTAAATAACCATATTTTGGTTATAGATCGATTCGATTTCATATTAGAACAATGCAAACCATACTATTTCAAATCTTGAAAATAAAATAATATTTTCTTTTTTTTTTCTCTTAATCCTAGGATATTCGATTCACTTTTCTTTCATCTTCGCAAAAAAAAAAAAAGAAAAATTAATATATTCATATATAAAATTAATATATTCATATTTTAGTAAATAATAAGGAGATTTTATGATTTTTCAAACATTCCAAAAATATATTATTCAATCATATTCCACCTTTCCCTTTAAAAAGCCCTTACCCCCAAGGAGGAACACTTTAATAGAAAGAGTTTTTAGTTCCAGTTACGATTATGACTCTACAGGAATTTTTTTGAAGTATTGTTTGAAGTATGGTAGTGACACTGAAACTGAGCAAAACAAAAAAGTTTTAAAAAAAATTATAAAAAAGTTTCATAAAGACTTTCGATCGCTAGATAAAAAAAAGGAAGCTGTCGACAAAATCTTAAATAAACACAGTTTTTTTTCTTCCGTAATAAAACGTACAAATCTTTTGAAATATAATTATGATTTTTTAATTCGTCATTTTTATTCATTTTCATATGAATACGATATCAATATCGAAATTGGGAACTATATTCCAGATATTCTTTATGAATGTAAATCAGAAATTGTAGAATCAATTATGGATATGTTTGAAAATGATCCAAATAATTTGAGAAACTTCTTCCATCCTATTTTAGTTAACGGATTTCTAGTTTTAAGATTGAAATTGAATCCTTTTATTCCTAAGACTATTCCTCAAACTACTCTTGGGTTCCCTAATACTACTTGGCTTTATAGTAGCTACGAAATAAACTTGTATTGTAAAAAAATAAAAAAGAAATTTGCTAAAAGTCCGGGTTCCTATGATACCAACCCTTTAACTGATAAAATAACTAAAAATAAAGAAATCACTTTTGATAATATCAATTCAGAAAACTTGTCAAGTGACAATAATGCAAGTTCACAGGAAAAAGTATCCTTCAATAAATATAAAAAGAATCGCTCTTTACTAAAACACCAAAATACAGAGGATGTATTTGCACCATACGGTCATTTATGGACTTTTTGTAAAAATTGTGAGAAATCCATTTACAAAGAATATGCGCAAAAAAATAAATATATTTGTCAACATTGTGCATTTCATTTACCAATGGGTAGTTTAGATCGAATCGAATCTTTGATTGATTCTGGTACTTGGGATCCTACGGATGAGAATATGGTTTCTATTGATCCCTATGATATTCTTAGAAAAAGTCTTCATATAGAAGATTTGAAAAAATATTTTGAACAATGTAAAAAAAGCCAACTTTCATTTTTCTTAGACACGGATGACAAGTTACAGGATAAAGAATTTGACTATTTTGACTTTCGTGAAATATGGAAAATGTACCTATGTATATTTTATCAAAATCAAATTTCTCGTGAAATTCAATCAAATTGGTACCTTATTCCTTTTAACGAAGTTATATCAAGGGTATTGAAAATACCCATAAATGATGATGAGTATGATGGATTTGACGAGGAGAAAGAACTTCAAGACCTTCTCAAAATTCTTCCCTCAGATGAAGAGGAACTCGATTCAGAGGGTCTAGATCCAGAGGAATCCACTGTAGAGCAAACTAGCGCAGAAGAATCCACTGCAGAACAAGTTTCTGCAGAGCAAATGTCTACAAATACAGACGAATTCACTGCAGAAAAATCTATTATAAAGAAAAAACCTAATTTAAAGGAATTAGTGCAACTATTTTTTCTAGAAGAAAAAGAAGTAAAAAAAGACATAGAAGCAAGAAAAGAAATACAAGCAAAAGAAGAACTAGAAGCAAAAGAAAAAATAGAAGCAAAAAAAAAACTAGAAGAAAAAGAAAAAAACCTTGCTTCTGCTGATGATGAAAATGCTAATCAAAATTCAGAAAAATCAACAAAATCAAAAAAATCAGAAAAATTACAAAAATCAGAAAAAGATATACCTTACATAGATAAGGTCCATTTTTCTCAAAGAAAAACGGGTTTGACTGACGCTATTCAAACAGGAATAGGTAAACTCGACGGTATCCCTGTAGCACTTGCGGTTATGGATTTTCAGTTTATCGGAGGAAGTATGGGGTCGGTAGTGGGTGAAAAAATAACCCGTCTAATTGAGAGTGCTAGAGTTTTAGGTTTACCTATCATCATTTCTTGTGCTTCTGGAGGAGCTCGTATGCAAGAAGGAAGTTTCAGCTTAATGCAGATGGCTAAAATATCTTCAATTTTATTGAATTATCCATTCTTTAATGACATATTTTTAGTGTCACTTTTAACATCGCCTACAACAGGTGGTGTCACAGCCAGTTTTGGAATGCTTGGTGATATAATTATTGGCGAACCAGAAGCATACATTGCATTTGCGGGTAAAAGAGTAATTGAACAAGTAATGAAAATCGAAGTACCCCCGGGTATACAGGAAGCTGAATATTTATTTGAAAAAGGCTCATTGGATTCAATTGTACCGCGTAATCTTTTAAAAGGTGTTCTTAGTGAATTATTTAAGTTCCACCCAAGTTTAATTTTAAAAGCAATGCGAAAGAAAAGGAACTGGAGAGTTTGAATTTTGAATAGAAAAAAATTGATAAACTAGACGAGAGGAGCAAATAAAGAATATTCTAGTCTTTTCTATTCAAGTATTTTGGATATTTTATGCCCATTCAGTCTTTTTCACTTGCGGAATTACTATAGAATATGTGAGAATGACGATACAATAAGAAAGAATTCAAAGAGTTTACACTGATAACAAAATCAGTGTACTTGTAAATGAATGGATTATCAATCAGAGGCAAAATTAGGTAGAAGCATCATACATCATAGAAGAACAATATCTAGAATTCAAGAGGAAAATTCTCAAAAATTTTAAAAATTTTTTGTTAGGAACGACTTTTCGATTCTAGTAAAGAAATTTCTAAAATTCTTATTTCTTCTTGTATTGATGCTGCACTAAAAAAATCCAATCACTTTCTTTTTTTTTTTTATTTCTTTTTAGATTTTTTGTTATAATTGCTATGCTAACTATGTCAATTGCTAGTTTTTTTAGAATTTGAATGAAGTTGGGTTGGGATTCAAATATTTTTTTTTTGAATCTCAACTTCAAAAAAAATGATCTCTTTTTATTTTATATGAAATGAATGGATATCTACTTATCTTTTCTTATTTTAGATTTTTAACTTACTTATATTTATAAATATTTCTAAAAGATAATAAAATATGAAAAAACCTAAACGAAGAATTACTGCTCCACGCATGAATCGGCGTCTTTTTTCTAAACGTTTTCGTTTACTTAGACCTATACGACGTAAGATACAAAAAGGACTTATTCATATTCAAGCAAGTTCTAACAATACCATGATAACTGTTACAGATTTGGGAGGTCAAGTAGTTTCTTGGGATTCCGCTGGTACTTCTCGATTCAAAGGTCCAAAAAAAGCAACACCCTATGCTGCCCAAACCGCAACAAGAAATGCTATTTATATGTTAGTAAAAGAGGGTATGGAACGAGCAGCAATTTTGATAAACGGTGCCGGTCCCGGGAGAGCTGCAGCATTAAGAACCGTTCTTCAGAGTGGTGTAAAATTAAATTTCATACGTGATGTAACACCTATGCCACATAATGGATGCCGACCTCCTAAAAGAAGACGTGTTTAAAAAAAATCTTTTAATTAAATTTTAATTAAATTAATTAATTGAAAAAAGAAACTCTGGTGTATAGAGACGACGTTATCGTTTGAGAGGTAACCATAGAAATGATGGAATCCGCTATTTTATTTTTTTTGAATTGAATATAGAATTCTTTATTGAAGAACGGGAAGAAAAGCAAGAATCGTGGTTGAGAAGGTTATAGTAGCAAAAGCCATAGGAATCGATATTTGATATATTGGAATAGTTCGCTTTGTTATTGATTGACCCTAGTCGAAGAAAAGAATAACTGGGAGAAAACAGATATGGTAAACATTTTGTATATTGGGAAAGCAAAAAAAATGATTAACCTATCGGTTCATATTCTTAATTTTACAAATTCAAGAAATAATTAGTGAAATTTACTGTAGACTTTTCGAATTTTTGTCGAGATTTGATTTTATTTTTGATGCTATTATTCAAAATAGTAGCAAAAATTTTGACATGATCAATTTCTCCACTCTTTTGAAAATTATAAAAAGAACTTTGTTTCGATTAAGTTTTAATAAAATTATGTTATTTCATAAAATATGTTTTTTCATAAAATGAAATTTTATGAAAAAACATATTTTATTACTTACTATTTTGTATTTTTTCACTATTATTTTATTTATTTTTTTTATGATAAAAAACAAAAAACATTGAGATATTATTAAAAATAAAGACTCTTTTTAGAAAGATTAGAAAGAAGAGTCTTGAGTTAATAAAACTAAGGAAATTGACTCAACAACAAGTTTTTTTAGAAACTCTGTTGCAGACTTTTTATTTTATCATAGTTATATTATAGTTAATCATAGTTATATTTTAGTTATTCTATGGAATTTGAAAAATAAATCTTATTTATTCTTAAGTAACCATATTATATTATGCATATAGATTATTATGCATATAGATCGATTCGATTTCATATTATC